GGTATAAAATAACAGAAAAAGAGGAGGACGTTGTTTTCGCAAACACGAATAGAATTTTTTTAACAGGTTTCGTAAAAAAAGAATTTTCTATTTATCTGCATAGCCTCGAAGGAAAGATCTTTCTTTGACTTTTATTTTGATGAAAATTTATATATTTTTATAGTTAGAATTGATTGGTCGTCCCTATCCAATAATCTAATATGAATGTCTCGCTATTCACTCGGTTTTGGGGTCATAATCATTATGTAGGAGAGATGGCCGAGTGGTTGAAGGCGTAGCATTGGAACTGCTATGTAGGCTTTTGTTTACCGAGGGTTCGAATCCCTCTCTTTCCGTACCTTCATCTAATTCACTGATCGTACTAACCAGAATAGATCAAATAGCAATAGATAAAATGATTCCAACAGTTAGACCTTTCTTTGATATAGATTCTCTATTCCTAATTGCTGTGGCACGGAAAATACTGAAAAGAAAAGAGGAGACAAGTGATGAAAACCTCCCTCTCGGTCTATGATACCTAAATGGGAGAAAAATCCGGATCAAACCCTTATTTATCTTAACCTTAGATTAATTTACTTCAACGAAAGGGAGCAAAATTGTCCGAACCTTTGTGATTTTTTATTTTCTTTTCGTTAGGTTTAAGTCTGGCGCGAATAATATTCTACGACTAGCAATTCATTGATTTTCAAACCGACCCATTTACTATCTATAATTTGATTGACTAATCCTTTATATTGGAATGGGCGAAGAGTCAAATGTTTTGGCAATTCGTCATGAGAGGACGAATCGAGAGAATTTTGAATCAGAGTTCTAGAGTTTTCTTCATCCCTCGCCGTAATAATATCTCGGGGTTTGCAGCGATAACTTGCTATATCTACTATACGACCATTGACTAAAATATGTCTATGGTTAACTAATTGACGGGCTCCGGGAATAGTCGGAGCCATACCCAATCGAAAAAGGATGTTATCCAAGCGCATTTCAAGTAATTGGAGTAAAACCTGACCTGTTGACCCCTTGGCTTTTCCGGCGATACGAACATATTTAAGTAATTGTCGTTCTGTAAGACCATAATGAAAACGCAATTTTTGTTTTTCTTCTAGACGAATACGATATTGAGATTTTTTCCCGGAACGCGATTGATTTCTAAGATCACTTCCGGCTCTAGGCCTTTTATTAGTTAGTCCCGGTAAAGCTCCCAGGCGGCGTATTTTTTTGAAACGAGGTCCTCGGTAACGCGACATAAAGACTCCTTATTCTTATTTATATTTAATTCTTTTAATTCTTATTGATGAAATTTCATTTTACAGAATAAACCTAAACTAAAACTGAACTAAATGAGAAATGAAGCGAAGTTTACGGAAGTAGTGTACTTGTACTAAAAAAAAAATGAGATGAATTGGATAAATATCCAGACCTTTATATTCTATAATATAGAAAAAGGATTCTTTTCGTGACATAGTTGGAAGTTCCTATAACATAAAAAATCGATGACTTTTTGGAAAAAGAGGGAGAAGTTTTTTCAATATTCTTTTATTTCAGATTTCAAAGGGACATTATCAATCATGTAAAAACTCGAATAAAATAAATAGAGAAAAGCCGGCTATCGGAATCGAACCGATGACCATCGCATTACAAATGCGATGCTCTAACCTCTGAGCTAAGCAGGCTCACATAACAGAAATTCTACATGCATCGGAATTCAATAAACTATTGGAATCTTAGCTATTAACTATTATACTTATATACTTATACTATTTTCATTCTTAGCTATTCAAATCCAATTAACTTATGAATATAGAAAAAATAGAATTATAGGGTTGAAAATAAATATTCAATACTAATACTAAATATTCAATACTAATACTATATATAGAATATAAGGATTTATCTAGAATATAAGGATTAATCTAGCGATATAGAATTTCGATTTATCACATCACAATTCTATATAATATTATTAGATATTAGATCTATTTTTAGATTAACTATTTTAGATAAAAATTTTTCGTTTTTGATTTCAAATGATATTTGAAATTCTTTTTATTACACTTCTATATTTTATTCAATATATATTTTTCATTTTTTAATGGAATAATTTGTTCTAACTAATGAGATATTCCTGCGCTTTGATTCGTAAAGATGGAAGCTCAGACGAAAAAAAGAATCGACCGTTCAAGTATTCCAAATTTCATGGGAAAAATGAGCAGAAGAGAGACATATATACGTGGTATATATCCATCTATATTGAATTGCGGATACAGAAATGATAGAATCGTTTTTGATTGGACCAAATGCGGGTCTCCTATAGAAGATGAAAGAAGATAGACAAGAAATCAAAGAGGAGAAAAACTTTTTCGAGATAGGAATCAGTATCTAATGAATTTAAGGGTTCCAGTATAAATGAAAGAAAAAGGGGAACGACATCGCAACCAAAATGAGATCCTAATCTCAAAACAAAAAGAAAAGGGGATATGGCGAAATTGGTAGACGCTACGGA